AGTCAAGTAATTAACAAGTCAAATAATTAAATAGTAATAATTAAATAGTAATTAATTACTAATTACTAAACTTATTATACTAGTAATTAAATATTATACTAGTAACTAGTACATATTCTAATACTAATTGATAATACTACAATAATGCGAATTAATCCTATGTTTTATTACATATTTAATACATATATATATTATATAATGTAATGTAATGAGATAATGTGTAATGAGATAATGAAAATAAAAAAAAAAAAAAAAAAAAAAAAAAAAAAAAAAAAAAAAAAAAAAAAAAAAAAAAAAAAAAAAAAAAAGAAAATAAAAATATAATTAATATAGAAATAAAAAAAAAATTTCAAAACTGAAAAAATTTCAGTAGTCATATGGAGTAAAATATCTAGGGATTTCGAGCATATTCTTTTCGCAGTATTTTTTTTTTTTCATTTTTTTTCATTAATATCTGTGTATAGGATCATTGCTTCTATTGATTTGATACGAATACATTACATAAACATAATTTAAAGCACCGAACGAACGATTCTATTTTTTCTCCTTTCCTTATCCTGGATTTCATTTCTATTTTCCTTAATTGATTTGATTCAATCCGTTGAGTTGCGAATTTACATATAACAACTCATATCTTTCTATACAAAATACAAAAAAATTCGAAACTTTTTTCTTGTACTATACCGACTGACCCTCTCAGAAATAAAATAAAAAGAATCGAGTTATTTCATTAGAGTTAGAATGAAAAAAAAAAAAAGAGTCATTCCATTTCAGACCAATCTCGAGTACTAAAGAAAGATCGCGATTTGGAATGAACCAAAATACAAAATACTTGTTTGTTTTGTTACGGCAATAACACTTAGTAATTAGTAATTAGTAATAGTAAGACCACCCGATGGGTTGGATTTCACTACAAGAAAAAGGTTTGTTTTACAGCAAACCTACATTACACAATGAAACATACCACAGAGTGTAACTAGACGGAATCGTAAATTATCTAATCTACATAAGAAAGATACTTCTAATAGAAAGAATTAGACATTATCGAATGATTTGACAGACCAAATCCCAAAACCAACTCAACTCATAGAATATAGAAGAAGGAAATTGATACATTTAGGACCAATTCATTATCTCTGCATTATCTCTGAATCAATCAATTGGGGCTGTTGTTCTGCCAAAAAGCGATTAGTCAGGCGACTCCACAAAACAAATACAAGAATAGGTCCTAGATCTATGTGACTGTTGAAGTTTTTAGACAGAATCATGTCATGATTCTCACTTCATAAATTGACCGGATTCGATATACCAACGCAAAAATGTATCACTAACTCTTTAATCATGGACAGGAAAAGAGGAAAAAGGTCATATGATATGTAATCCATCCACGAAGATTAATGAAGGAAGATGAGTATTTTATCCGAGATTTTACAAATACTGATTAGATCTATTGGAATGAATTATTGTTTTTTATTTATTGTTTTTATTTTCATGTCCCTATGTATTTACATGAACATATGGTAATACTTTTGGACCAACCAACCGGCTAGTCTATAAACAAGTACTAATGAGGAAATGAAAACTATACTAAAACGAAAATAGAATGTATTAGGGCTATACGGACTCGAACCGTAGACCTTCTCGGTAAAACAGATCAAACTGATTATTATCGAAATGATTCGAACTGTTTCAAAGACCCAACATGCATTTTGTTGCATTGGGCTCTTTCATAAACTGATGTAAAGATCAGTTAGTCCACCATATTTTTCTTTACAGGAAAATAATGAGATGGCTCCATGTGCTCTGATTCATCATTTGTATTCTGATCTAGGAGCAATACCAAAGTGTTTCAAAGAAGGGTTACCTTGACTTAGGTCTGCCTTCGGCCTAGATCAAACTAAGTTAGATGGATTCTCTATCGCTACGCTGCAAGAGTCGAATATGAGACTTCATACACCTTAAAGTTCATAGGACGAAAAAAGAAAGGTTATTTTGAGGCCCTTATACTCATTATGCCTAGCATTGAATGGACTGGGTATTTACCTTATCAACTATCAAATCAATGGTGGGTTCTATTTGATTTGGCACCTGAATTCGCACCTGAATCGGACCGAACCCAATATTTGTCCGGCTATTGTTCTCTTGTTCCCTCGAATCTATGGAGTAAGACATCGATTTGTCAATAAGATCAATTATGTTTATTTATTGCATAATGGGCTCCCTTGAAAAGCATTGACGCACGTGTAAACGAGGTGCTCTACCTAACTGAGCTATAGCCCTTGTCATAGATATATTAACATATGGATAATTTCTTGTCAAGATGGATATTCCATAATCCCACATGATAGCTCTCTGATCTGTCTACTGTTAACAGATTGGTATTGCTTAGAAATAATATTCCACTTATAATCCTATAAGTGATGGGTCCTTTTTTGGTGATAAATAACCTACTTAACTCAGTGGTTAGAGTATTGCTTTCATACGGCGGGAGTCATTGGTT